AAGAGAAAGTGTACCTAATAAAAAAGCCAATTTTGTAATTGGCACATATTTTGTTAAACCGCCCATAAGAACCATATTCTGACTTTTATCTGGAGAATATCCAACGATAGCTTCCATTGAATGAATAATAGATCCGGATCCCAAAAACAATAATGCTTTCGAATAAGCATGAGTAATCAAATGAAATAAAGCAGCTCGATACGAGCCCATGCCTAAAGCTAACATCATATAACCCAATTGAGACATTGTAGAATAGGCTAAACTTCTCTTAATATCTTTTTGAGCAAGAGCTAAAGTAGCTCCTAATAGTACTGTTATTATACTTATTAAAGATATTAGATTCATTATGTAAGGTATAACTATGAAAAGAGGAAGAAGCCGAGCAACAAGAAAAATGCCCGCTGCTACCATCGTAGCAGCATGGATAAGAGCCGAAATAGGGGTAGGCCCCTCCATGGCATCGGGTAACCATACATGAAGAGGGAATTGCGCAGATTTAGCAACCGCACCGGAAAATAATAGAAAAGCACACAAAGTAACAAATAAAAAATTTAAATCATTATTATAACTTAAGTTATTAAATATTTCGAACAAATCCCGAAATTCAAAACTACCTGTTATCCAATAAAGACCCAAAATTCCTAAGAATAAACCAAAATCCCCTATCCGATTAGTTACAAAAGCTTTTTGACAAGCATTTGCCGCAACAGGTCGTGTGAACCAAAAACCTATTAATAGATAAGAACACATTCCAACCAATTCCCAAAAAATATAAATTTGTATCAAATTAGAACTAGTAACCAATCCCAACATGGAAGTATTGAAAAAACTCATATAAGCAAAAAATCTTACATATCCTTGATCATGAGACATATAATTATCACTATAAATAAGAACGATAATTCCAACAGTAGTGATTAATATTAACATAATAGAAGTAAGTGGGTCGATCAAATGTCCGAACTCAAAAGAAAAATCATTATTGATAGTCCAAGACCATACATATTGATATATGGAATTGCTATTTATTTGCCCAATAGACAGATCAGCCGAAAAAAGCAGAAGTATACTTAATAAGAAAACACTAGAAAAAGCCCACATACGGCGAATACTTTTGGTTGCCGTCGGAAAAAGGAGAAGCCCTACTCCTATTAACACAGGAACTGGAAGTGGAACGAAAGGTATGATCCATGCATATGAATATGTATGTTCCATAAAAAATAAAACCCCTTATTTCTTATTATAATTTTTTCCGATTCACCAGATCTTATTTCTTTTGTAAAGAACTCAATAAAAAAATTAAGATATGCAAGACCTCATTTTTATATTTTTAATTATTCTGATTCTTTACCAAATCCATCAAATATGCAAATTTAAGAAGTTACAATTGATCAAATGATCTAACCGTTACTAGGTTACTAGTGAAAAGTTCATACTAAATTATTAAGATTAAGTAAGATCTTTATACAGATATAGAAAATTAAAATTTCAATTTTTTTGATAAATCAAAAATTGTACCAAATAAGTGTACTTAATTTTTATATTAATCATAGGAACTACCGAGGTCAATAACTTTACCCAAGAAAAAAGGACCCATTAATGAGTTTTTTATTCGGAATCATTAACGGGTTAATTGTAGAATATAATTCTAGAACTTATTTATTGTCTTCCATTCCATTTCAATAAAATAGATTTAGTTTTATAGGTGTATTCTCTCTTTTAGCTTGACCCATTATATAGATATAGAATAAAAACGTGAATCTTTGTTTTTATTAGTTTTTGGATTTATTTCTTATTTTTTAACTTTTTGATATATTTTATTACAAATTATTAGAAGCATGCCGAAAATAGACCAAAGAATCCTTTTCTTTTTTTATTGTTTAGTTTATCAACCAATTGGATTTCCTTGGTACATTTGATACTTTTGAATACACGGATATTAACGGCATCCATTACTATTAGTATAGTAGTAATTCTTTGTTCGTCCGAATAGTTTATTTTATGTTATGTACTATAAATAAAAAATAAATATTTTATGTGATTTTCACAGAGACGGATCCATAATTTTATTTTTTATGCCAGTAATAATATATCATCTATAAAATAGATAGATAGATGTCTTTCACATCCAACTATAGCAATGAGTAGTAATCTCTTAATTTTTAATGGCAGTCCCCAAAAAACGTACTTCTATGTCAAAAAAACGTATTCGTAAAAATTATTGGAAAAAGAAGGGATATTGGGCAGCATTAAAAGCCTTTTCATTATCAAAATCTCTTTCGACCGGAAATTCAAAAAGTTTTTTTGTGCCAACAAATAAATAATAAAACTTTGGAATAATCCGAATCGGAACTAACTCAAAAATGAGTTAGTTTTTTGTTATATGTTCTATATAATTAACAGGCTAATGTTTTGAATTGATCAATAAGAAATAAAAAATGGTACTTTAGTTCTGTTACCAAAAAAGTTATAAAGGACGTTTTTTTAGTTCTATCTCTAG